GCTAGCGTAGCTTAATTTAAAGCATAGCACTGAAGATGCTAAGATGGTCCCTAAGAAGTCCCGCATGCACAAAGGCTTGGTCCTGACTTTATTATCAGCTTTAACACAACTTACACATGCAAGTCTCCGCAGCCCCGTGAGGATGCCCTTAATCCCCTGCCCGGGGACGAGGAGCAGGCATCAGGCACAACCTTTAGCCCAAAACGCCTTGCCACGCCACACCCCCAAGGGAATTCAGCAGTGATAGACATTAAGCCATAAGCAAAAGCTTGACTTAGTCAGTGTTAAGAGGGCCGGTAAAACTCGTGCCAGCCACCGCGGTTATACGAGAGGCCCTAGTTGATAAATACGGCGTAAAGGGTGGTTAAGGAGTGCAAAAATAAAGCCAAAGGGCCTCCTGGCCGTCATACGCTTCCGAGCGTCCGAAGCCCAAACACGAAAGTAGCTTTAATACTAGCCCACCTGACCCCACGAAAGCTGAGAAACAAACTGGGATTAGATACCCCACTATGCTCAGCCATAAACCTAGACGTTTCATCACAACAAACGTCCGCCAGGGTACTACGAGCGTCAGCTTAAAACCCAAAGGACTTGGCGGTGCCTTAGACCCCCCTAGAGGAGCCTGTTCTAGAACCGATAACCCCCGTTAAACCTCACCACTTCTAGTCATCCCCGCCTATATACCGCCGTCGTCAGCTTACCCTGTGAAGGACTAACAGTAAGCAAAATGGGCACAACCCAAAACGTCAGGTCGAGGTGTAGCGCACGAAGTGGGAAGAAATGGGCTACATTTTCTATCACAGAATATTACGAACAGCATTATGAAACCCTTAATGCTTGAAGGAGGATTTAGTAGTAAAAAGGAAATAGAGTGTCCTTTTGAACCCGGCTCTGAGGCGCGTACACACCGCCCGTCACTCTCCCCTGTCAAACAGCAACAAACGTATTTAACACCAAAGCACCGACAAGGGGAGGCAAGTCGTAACATGGTAAGTGTACCGGAAGGTGCACTTGGATCAAACCCAGGACGTGGCTGAGACAGTTAAGCATCTCCCTTACACCGAGAAGACATCCATGCAAGTTGGATCGCCCTGAGCCAAACAGCTAGCTTAATTTACCAAAATAACTAAAAGACATAGATAACATAATACAACCGCAACCCATAAATCAAACCATTTTTCCACCTTAGTACGGGAGACAGAAAAGGTCCTACCAAGCAATAGAAAAAGTACCGCAAGGGAAAGCTGAAAAAGAAATGAAATAACCCATATAAGCGCCAAAAAGCAGAGACTCAGCCTCGTACCTTTTGCATCATGATTTAGCCAGCATATTCAGGCAAAGAGACCTTAAGTCTGAAACCCCGAAACCAAGTGAGCTACCCCGGGACAGCCAACGTGGGCCAACCCGTCTCTGTGGCAAAAGAGTGGGAAGATCTCCGGGTAGAGGTGACAGACCTACCGAACTTGGTGATAGCTGGTTGCCTAAGAAATGAATAGAAGTTCAGCCTCGTGCCCCTTAAGTTAATTTAGTAATATCTGATATAACACAAAAAGCAAAACACGAGAGTTAGTTAAAGGGGGTACAGCCCCTTTAACACAGGATACAACCTTAACAGGAGGATAAAGATCATATTTTGTAAAACACGTCGTCTCAGTGGGCCTAAAAGCAGCCACCTGTACAGAAAGCGTTAAAGCTCAAACGACACAAAGTTTATTATTCCGATAAAAAATCTTACTCCCCTAAATCTATTGGGCTATTCCATGCTAACATGGAAGAAACCATGCTAGAATGAGTAACAAGGGGGCCCAACCCCCTCCAAGACACAAGTGTAAGCCAGATCGGACAAACCACTGGCAATTAACGAACCCAAAAAAAGAGGGAAGCGTAGCAACAAACCAAATTCAAGAAAACTCCACAGCACAAAAATCGTTACCCCCACACTGGAGTGTCACCAAGGAAAGACTAAAAGAAAGGGAAGGAACTCGGCAAACATAAGCCTCGCCTGTTTACCAAAAACATCGCCTCCTGCAAACCTCAAAGTATAGGAGGTCCAGCCTGCCCAGTGACCACAAGTTCAACGGCCGCGGTATTTTGACCGTGCAAAGGTAGCGCAATCACTTGTCTTTTAAATGAAGACCTGTATGAATGGCCAAACGAGGGCTTAGCTGTCTCCCCTTTCAAGTCAGTGAAATTGATCTATCCGTGCAGAAGCGGATATGCAAGTACAAGACGAGAAGACCCTTTGGAGCTTAAGGTACAGACCCAATCATGTTAAACAACTCAATAAACAGCACAAACCTAGTGAATATAATGGAATCTTACCTTCGGTTGGGGCGACCGCGGAGAATAAAAGATCCTCCATGTGGATTGAGCCAACAAAGCTTAAAACCAAGAAAGACATTTCAAAGTCACAGAATATCTGACCAACTATGATCCGGCCCACCTTGGGCCGATCAACGAACCAAGTTACCCTAGGGATAACAGCGCAATCCTCTCCCAGAGTCCATATCGACGAGGGGGTTTACGACCTCGATGTTGGATCAGGACATCCTAATGGTGCAGCCGCTATTAAGGGTTCGTTTGTTCAACGATTAAAGTCCTACGTGATCTGAGTTCAGACCGGAGTAATCCAGGTCAGTTTCTATCTGTAACGCCACTCTCCCTAGTACGAAAGGACCGGGAAAGAGGGGCCAACGCTAAAAGCGCGCCCCACCCCTAATTGATGAAAACAACTAAATCAAATAAAGGGAGGGCAAACAAACCAGCCTAGATAAGGCCACACTAAGATGGCAGAGCATGGTAATTGCAAAAGGCCTAAGCCCTTTCAGCCAGAGGTTCAAATCCTCTTCTTAGTTCATGCTAAACACTCTATTAACCCATCTAATTAATCCCCTAGCATACATTGTACCAGTTCTCCTAGCCGTAGCATTCTTGACACTACTTGAACGAAAAGTCCTAGGATACATACAACTACGAAAAGGCCCAAATGTTGTAGGACCATACGGCCTCCTCCAACCAATTGCCGACGGAGTAAAACTTTTCATTAAAGAACCAATCCGCCCATCAACCTCATCACCAGTACTATTCCTAACGGCCCCAGTACTGGCCCTAACACTAGCCCTTACCCTCTGATCCCCAATACCTATGCCACACCCAGTAACTGACCTCAACCTGGGAATCCTATTTATTCTGGCCCTATCAAGCCTAGCAGTCTATTCTATTCTCGGATCAGGCTGAGCATCCAACTCAAAATACGCACTCATCGGCGCCCTCCGGGCCGTAGCTCAAACAATTTCCTACGAAGTTAGCCTTGGACTTATCCTCTTGTCAATCATTATCTTTTCAGGAGGATACACCCTACAAACATTCAACACTACACAAGAGGCCATCTGACTTCTAATTCCAGCCTGACCACTAGCCGCAATATGATATATTTCTACCCTTGCAGAAACAAATCGTGCACCATTTGATCTTACTGAAGGCGAGTCCGAACTTGTATCAGGCTTCAACGTAGAATACGCAGGTGGCCCATTCGCACTATTTTTCCTGGCCGAATACGCCAACATTCTACTAATAAATACCCTATCTGCTATCCTTTTCCTAGGAGCCTCCCACACACCAACTATTCCAGAACTAACAACAATCAACCTAATGACCAAAGCCGCACTTCTCTCTGTTGTTTTCCTATGAGTCCGAGCCTCTTACCCACGATTCCGATATGATCAACTTATGCATCTGGTGTGAAAAAACTTCCTCCCCCTAACCCTCGCCCTAGTATTATGACACACCGCCCTACCAATCGCATTCGCAGGACTACCACCACAACTATAATTAAGGAACCGTGCCTGAATGCCCAAGGACCACTTTGATAGAGTGGCTTATGAGGGTTAAAGCCCCTCCAGTTCCTAGAAAGAAGGGAATCGAACCCATACTCAAGAGATCAAAACTCCAGGTGCTTCCTTTACACCACTTCCTACAGACAAGGTCAGCTAATTAAGCTTTCGGGCCCATACCCCGAACATGACGGTTAAAATCCCTCCCCTGTCAATGAACCCTTACGTACTACTAATCCTCCTCTCCAGCCTAGGACTAGGAACTACCCTAACCTTCGCCAGCTCTCACTGACTACTTGCCTGAATAGGACTAGAAATTAACACACTAGCAATCCTTCCACTTATGGCACAACAACACCACCCACGAGCAGTAGAAGCAACCACCAAATACTTTCTTACCCAGGCCACCGCAGCAGCAATAATCCTATTCGCAGCTACAACGAATGCATGAATTACTGGAGAATGGGACATCAACAACATATCTCACCCTTTAGCCTCAACCTTAACTATAACCGCCCTAGCATTAAAAGTAGGCCTCGCACCAATGCACTTCTGAATGCCAGAAGTTCTACAAGGACTAGACCTGACAACAGGGCTGATTCTTTCCACATGACAAAAACTAGCCCCATTCGCACTAATCATTCAAATAGCACCAAACACCAACCCAACACTACTAACAGCCTTAGGCCTTTCCTCAACACTAATTGGAGGATGAGGAGGCCTTAACCAAACCCAACTACGAAAAATCCTAGCCTATTCATCAATCGCCCACATAGGATGAATAATTATTATTCTACAATACGCCCCACAACTGACCCTAATCACCCTAGGACTTTACATTTTTATAACCTCAACAGCTTTCTTATCACTAAAAATAGCATCCGCCACAAAAATTAACTCCCTAACAGCAACATGACCAAAAAGCCCAATCCTAACAGCAACCACAGCCATAGCCCTACTATCCCTAGGAGGACTTCCACCACTAACAGGCTTCATGCCAAAATGACTAATCCTACAAGAATTAACAAAACAAGACCTCCCAATCACCGCAACAATTATAGCATTAGCCGCCCTTTTAAGCCTATACTTCTACCTACGATTATGCTACGCAATAACCCTGACCATCTCCCCAAACACAAACAACGCCACAACCCCATGACGAACCCAAACCACCCAATCAACGCTTGCACTAGCCCTCTTTACAACCACAGCCCTGGCCCTTCTGCCAATTACACCATCAATTATAGCACTAACCGCCTAAGGACTTAGGATAGCCCTAGACCAAGAGCCTTCAAAGCTCTAAGCAGGAGTGAAAATCTCCTAGTCCTTGATTAAGACTTGCGGGACTCTATCCCACATCTTCTGAATGCAAATCAGACACTTTAATTAAGCTAAAGCCTTGCTAGATGAGAAGGCCTCGATCCTACAAACTCTTAGTTAACAGCTAAGCGCTCAAGCCAGCGAGCATTCATCTACCTTTCCCGCCGTTAGCCTGGCAAGGCGGGAAAGCCCCGGCAGACGTTAATCTGCGTCTTCAGATTTGCAATCTAATATGTTCTTCACCACGGAGCTGTGATAGGAAGAGGACTTAAACCTCTATCTTTGGGGCTACAACCCACCACCTGACTTCGGCCATCCTACCTGTGGCAATCACGCGCTGATTCTTTTCTACTAACCACAAAGACATTGGCACCCTCTACCTAGTATTTGGTGCCTGAGCCGGGATAGTTGGTACAGCCCTCAGCCTGCTAATCCGTGCTGAGCTAAACCAACCCGGATCACTTCTTGGCGATGACCAAATTTATAATGTCATTGTTACCGCACATGCCTTCGTTATAATTTTCTTTATAGTAATACCAATTCTCATCGGAGGATTTGGAAACTGACTAGTCCCCCTAATAATTGGGGCCCCAGACATAGCATTCCCACGCATAAACAACATAAGCTTCTGACTCCTACCGCCCTCTTTCTTACTACTACTAGCCTCATCTGGCGTAGAGGCCGGAGCAGGAACAGGATGAACTGTCTACCCCCCGCTAGCAGGTAATTTAGCCCACGCAGGAGCATCCGTAGATCTAACCATTTTCTCCCTACACCTAGCCGGTGTTTCATCAATTCTAGGAGCAATTAACTTTATTACTACAACCATTAACATAAAACCCCCAGCCATCTCCCAATACCAAACGCCACTATTTGTTTGAGCCGTCCTAGTAACAGCTGTTTTACTATTACTTTCACTACCAGTTCTGGCCGCCGGAATTACAATGCTTTTAACAGACCGAAACCTTAACACAACCTTCTTTGACCCCGCAGGAGGGGGAGACCCAATCTTATATCAACACCTATTCTGATTCTTCGGGCACCCAGAGGTTTACATTCTAATTTTACCAGGCTTTGGTATCATCTCACACGTAGTCGCCTACTACGCAGGTAAAAAAGAGCCCTTCGGCTACATAGGAATGGTGTGAGCAATAATGGCCATCGGCCTATTGGGGTTTATTGTATGAGCCCACCACATATTTACAGTCGGAATAGACGTAGACACCCGAGCATATTTTACATCAGCAACAATAATTATTGCTATCCCAACGGGTGTAAAAGTATTTAGCTGACTGGCGACCCTCCACGGAGGCTCAATCAAGTGAGAAACGCCCATGCTATGAGCACTAGGCTTTATTTTCCTATTTACAGTAGGTGGACTAACAGGAATTGTTTTATCAAACTCGTCCCTTGATATTGTCCTTCACGACACATATTATGTAGTAGCCCACTTCCACTACGTTCTATCAATGGGGGCCGTATTCGCAATTATGGCGGGCTTTGTTCACTGATTCCCTCTATTCACAGGATTTACCCTACACAGCACTTGAACAAAAATCCACTTCGTGGTAATATTTGTAGGAGTTAACCTTACATTCTTCCCACAACACTTTCTAGGCCTGGCAGGAATGCCACGACGATACTCAGACTATCCAGACGCCTATACACTGTGAAACACAGTCTCTTCGATTGGGTCATTAATTTCTCTAGTGGCGGTAATCATATTCTTGTTTATCTTATGAGAAGCCTTTGCCGCCAAACGAGAAGTACTTTCTGTTGAACTAACCACAACTAATGTAGAGTGACTCCACGGATGCCCACCACCATACCACACATTTGAAGAACCAGCATTCGTTCAAGTTCAATCAAATTAACCGAGGAAGGGAGGAATTGAACCCCCATGTGCTGGTTTCAAGCCAGCCGCATAACCACTCTGCCACTTCCTTTAAAGACATTAGTAAAATTGTAAATTACATCACTTTGTCAAGGTGAAATAGTAGGTTAAACCCCTGCATGTCTTAAGCCAACATGGCTTAATGGCACATCCCACACAACTAGGATTCCAAGACGCGGCGTCACCCGTTATAGAAGAACTTCTCCACTTCCATGATCATGCTCTAATAATCGTGTTTTTAATTAGCACCCTGGTACTGTACATTATTGTTGCAATGGTTTCAACAAAACTTACTAACAAATACATCCTGGACTCACAAGAAATTGAAATTGTATGAACTGTCCTCCCTGCTGTTATTCTTATTTTAATTGCCCTCCCCTCATTACGAATTTTATATCTTATAGATGAAATTAATGACCCACACCTAACAATCAAAGCCATGGGCCATCAATGATATTGAAGCTACGAATATACCGACTACGAAAGTCTGGGCTTCGACTCCTACATAATCCCAACCCAAGACTTGACTCCAGGACAATTCCGACTCCTAGAGACAGACCACCGAATAGTAGTCCCAATAGAATCACCAATCCGAGTTCTAGTATCAGCTGAAGACGTCCTACACTCCTGAGCAGTCCCAGCTCTTGGGGTAAAAATAGACGCGGTCCCAGGACGCCTTAATCAAACCGCCTTCATTGCCTCCCGACCAGGAGTGTTTTATGGACAATGCTCTGAAATCTGCGGGGCAAACCACAGCTTTATGCCAATTGTAGTAGAAGCAGTACCGCTAGAACACTTCGAAAACTGATCCACACTTATACTAGAAGACGCCTCACTAGGAAGCTAAATTCGGGTAACAGCATTGGCCTTTTAAGCCAAAGATTGGTGCCTCCCAACCACCTCTAGTGAAATGCCCCAATTAAATCCAGCCCCTTGATTTGCAATTTTAGTATTTTCGTGAGTAATTTTCCTCACCATCATTCCAACCAAAGTTATAAACCATGTTTCACCAAATGAGCCAACCCCTCTAAATGCTGAAGCACATAAAACTGAACCCTGAGACTGACCATGGCAATAAGCTTTTTTGACCAATTTGCAAGCCCATCATACCTGGGAATCCCGCTAATTGCTATCGCAATCGCCCTCCCATGAGTTCTTTACCCATCCCCAACATCACGCTGAATCAACAACCGACTCATCACAATCCAAGGATGACTAATCAACCGTTTTACCAACCAGCTCCTACTCCCGCTTAATGTGGGAGGCCACAAATGGGCCCTACTGCTAGCCTCCCTAATAGTCTTTCTCATCACTATCAACATACTTGGACTTCTACCATACACATTTACCCCAACAACACAACTATCCCTCAACATAGGACTCGCTGTTCCGTTATGACTTGCAACCGTTATTATTGGAATGCGTAATCAACCAACAGTTGCCCTAGGGCACCTCTTACCGGAGGGAACCCCCATCCCACTAATCCCAGTGCTAATTATCATCGAGACAATTAGCCTATTTATTCGCCCACTAGCCCTCGGTGTTCGACTGACAGCTAACCTAACCGCCGGCCATCTCCTTATCCAACTCATCGCTACCGCCGTATTCGTCTTATTACCCATAATACCAACCGTAGCAATCCTGACAGCCACTGTCCTCTTCCTACTCACCCTTCTAGAAGTCGCAGTCGCAATAATTCAAGCCTACGTGTTTGTTCTACTCCTTAGCCTCTACCTCCAAGAGAACGTTTAATGGCCCACCAAGCACATGCATATCATATGGTTGATCCAAGCCCATGACCCCTAACTGGTGCAGTCGGAGCTCTCTTAATGACATCCGGCCTAGCGATCTGGTTCCACTTTCACTCAACCACTCTTATAACCTTAGGATTAGTTCTACTTCTCTTAACTATATACCAATGATGACGAGACATTATCCGAGAAGGCACATTCCAAGGTCATCACACGCCCCCAGTCCAAAAAGGCCTGCGGTATGGAATAATTCTCTTTATCACATCTGAAGTATTCTTCTTTCTGGGATTCTTCTGAGCCTTCTACCACTCAAGCCTAGCACCAACTCCAGAGCTGGGAGGATGCTGACCACCCACAGGCATTATTACACTTGACCCATTCGAAGTGCCCCTACTCAACACAGCGGTACTTCTAGCATCCGGGGTCACAGTAACATGAGCACACCACAGCCTCATAGAGGGTGAACGAAAACAAGCCATCCAATCTCTCGCACTCACTATTATTCTTGGACTCTATTTTACAGCCCTTCAAGCCATAGAATACTACGAAGCCCCATTTACAATCGCAGATGGAGTTTACGGATCAACATTCTTCGTGGCCACGGGATTCCACGGGCTGCATGTCATCATTGGATCTTCATTCTTAGCCGTCTGCTTCCTTCGCCAAGTTCAATACCACTTTACATCTGAACATCACTTTGGTTTTGAAGCCGCTGCATGATATTGACATTTTGTTGACGTAGTTTGACTATTCCTTTACGTATCAATCTACTGATGAGGCTCATAATCTTTCTAGTATTAAAAGCTAGTACGAGTGACTTCCAATCACCCAGTCTTGGTTAAAGCCCAAGGAAAGATAATGAACTTAATTATCACCATTTTAACTATTACAATTGCCCTATCACTAATCCTAGCAATCGTGTCCTTCTGGCTCCCACAAATAACCCCGGACGCAGAAAAACTCTCACCGTATGAATGTGGCTTTGACCCCCTCGGATCTGCTCGACTACCATTTTCCATTCGGTTCTTCCTAGTTGCCATCCTATTTCTCCTATTTGATCTAGAAATTGCCCTTCTTCTCCCACTACCATGAGGCGACCAGCTTTACAGCCCAACCGGAACCTTTTTCTGGGCCACAGCAGTCCTTATTTTACTAACACTAGGACTAGTATACGAATGAACACAAGGAGGCCTAGAATGAGCAGAATAGAGGGTTAGTCCAAATCAAGACCTCTGATTTCGGCTCAGAAGATCGTGGTTAAATTCCACGACCCCCTTATGACACCCGTTCACTTCAGCTTTACCTCAGCATTTATTCTAGGTCTGATGGGCCTAGCGTTCCATCGCACCCACCTGCTCTCAGCCTTACTGTGTCTGGAAGGAATAATACTATCATTATTCATTGCACTGGCCCTCTGGGCCCTGCAATTCGAGTCTACAGGATTCTCAACAGCCCCAATGCTCTTATTAGCATTCTCTGCCTGTGAGGCAAGCGCAGGCCTCGCGCTCCTAGTCGCCACAGCCCGAACCCACGGAACCGACCGATTGCAAAACCTTAACCTTCTACAATGCTAAAAGTACTAGTTCCAACAATCATGCTATTCCCAACAATCTGACTATCCTCCAAAAAATGGCTGTGGACAACAACAACAACACACAGCCTACTTATTGCACTGACAAGCCTCACTTGACTAAAATGAACATCAGAAACTGGATGAACAACCTCTAACACATACTTGGCCACAGACCCACTATCAACCCCACTTCTTGTCCTCACATGCTGACTTCTTCCCCTGATAATCTTAGCCAGCCAAAACCACATTAACCAAGAGCCAATTACCCGACAACGACTCTACATTACCCTACTAGCCTCACTACAAACCTTCCTTATTATAGCATTTGGCGCCACTGAAATTATTATATTTTACGTCATGTTTGAAGCCACACTTATCCCAACCCTAATTATTATCACCCGCTGAGGAAATCAAACCGAACGCCTAAGCGCAGGAACATACTTCCTCTTCTACACGCTAGCAGGCTCTCTGCCGCTCTTAGTGGCCCTCCTCCTCCTTCAACAATCAACAGGAACACTATCAATGCTAATCCTACAATACTCCCAACCCCTGACACCTGACTCCTGAGGACACAAAATTTGATGGGCCGGATGCTTAATTGCATTTCTAGTAAAAATACCACTCTACGGTGTCCACCTCTGACTACCAAAAGCGCACGTAGAGGCCCCCGTGGCAGGATCAATAGTCCTAGCCGCAGTTCTCCTCAAACTCGGGGGGTACGGAATAATGCGAATAATAGTTATACTAGACCCCCTTTCCAAAGAACTGGCTTACCCATTTATTGTTCTAGCCCTGTGAGGCATTATTATAACCGGATCCATCTGTCTACGCCAAACAGACCTAAAATCATTAATTGCCTACTCCTCAGTAAGCCACATGGGACTAGTTGCAGGCGGAATCCTTATCCAAACCCCGTGAGGATTCACCGGAGCAATTATTTTAATAATTGCCCACGGCCTAGTATCTTCAGCACTATTTTGCCTAGCCAACACGGCATATGAACGAACACATAGCCGAACCATAATTCTAGCACGGGGACTACAAATAATCTTCCCCCTAACAGCAGCTTGATGATTTATTGCTAACCTGGCCAACCTGGCCCTCCCCCCGCTCCCAAACCTCATAGGAGAACTCATGATTATCACCACACTATTTAACTGATCCCCATGAACCATTGCCCTCACAGGAGTAGGGACATTAATCACAGCCGGCTACTCCCTATACCTGTTCCTCATGTCCCAACGAGGCCAAGCACCAAACCACATCATAGGCCTTCCACCATTCCACACTCGAGAACACCTGTTAATAACACTACACCTTGTTCCAGTTATTCTTCTGATTACAAAGCCAGAAATTATATGAGGCTGATGCTACTAGTAAGTATAGTTTAATTTAAAATATTAGATTGTGATTCTAAGGATAGAGGTTAAAATCCTCTTACTCACCGAGAAAGGCCAGAGGCAAGTAAGCACTGCTAATACTTACACCCACGGTTAAACTCCGTGGCTTTCTCGCGCTTCTAAAGGATAACAGCTCATCCGTTGGTCTTAGGAACCAAAAACTCTTGGTGCAAATCCAAGTGGAAGCTATGCATTCAACACCTCTAATCTTGTCATCCTCACTAATCCTAGTTATTACTATCCTAATCTACCCCTTACTCACCTCACTTAACCCAAACCCTCCCGGCCCAAAGTGAGCCACACTGCACGTAAAAACTGCTGTAAGCTCCGCATTTTTCATCAGCCTCATCCCACTTGTACTATTCCTTGACCAAGGCGCCGAAACCATCATCACAAACTGACACTGAATAAATACTACCCTATTTGACGTCAATATTAGCTTTAAATTTGACCACTACTCACTTATCTTCACCCCAATTGCCCTCTACGTAACCTGATCAATTCTAGAATTCGCATCCTGATACATGCACTCAGACCCACTAATAAACCGATTCTTTAAATACCTACTAACATTCCTAGTTGCCATAATTATCCTAGTGACAGCCAACAACATATTTCAACTGTTCATTGGATGAGAAGGGGTTGGAATTATATCCTTCCTCCTAATCGGCTGATGATACGGACGAGCAGACGCTAACACAGCAGCCCTACAAGCTGTAATCTACAACCGAGTAGGTGATATCGGACTAATCATGAGCATAGCCTGATTCGCAATAAACCTTAATTCATGGGAAATTCAACAAATCTTCTTCCTATCAAAAGATTTTGACATGACCCTCCCACTAATCGGACTTATCCTAGCAGCAACTGGAAAATCCGCCCAATTTGGACTTCACCCATGACTACCCTCCGCCATGGAGGGTCCCACCCCAGTCTCTGCCCTACTTCACTCCAGCACAATAGTGGTGGCCGGAATCTTTCTTCTAATTCGACTTCACCCAATCATAGAAAACAATGAACTTGCCCTAACAACATGCTTATGTCTTGGAGCCATAACCACACTATTCACAGCAGCCTGTGCCTTAACCCAAAATGACATTAAAAAAATCGTAGCCTTTTCTACATCAAGTCAGCTAGGACTAATAATAGTAACGATTGGACTAAATCAACCACAACTAGCCTTCCTCCACATCTGCACACACGCCTTCTTTAAAGCAATACTATTCCTGTGCTCAGGCTCAATCATTCACAGCCTCAATGATGAACAAGACATCCGAAAAATAGGAGGCCTGCAAAACCTCATACCATTTACCTCAACATGCCTAACAATCGGAAGCTTGGCCTTAACAGGAACCCCCTTCCTAGCAGGATTCTTCTCAAAAGATGCCATTATTGAAGCCCTAAATACCTCCTACCTAAACGCCTGAGCCCTAACCCTTACACTTATCGCCACCTCATTCACCGCCGTATACAGCTTCCGCGTCGTATTCTTCGTAACCATGGGAACACCCCGGTTCCTGCCCCTTTCACCAATTAATGAAAATGACCCATCAGTAATCAACCCAATTAAACGACTTGCATGAGGAAGCATCATCGCAGGACTCATCATTACATCAAACTTCCTGCCCTCAAAAACACCAATCATAACCATACCAACAACCATGAAAATCGCTGCCCTCGCAGTAACGATTATTGGACTACTAACTGCCATAGAACTTGCCGCCATAACCAACAAACAATTTAAAACCCACCCTATGACCTACCCACATCACTTCTCAAACATGCTAGGATACTTTCCACCGATCATTCACCGACTACTACCAAAACTAAACCTGACCATGGGCCAACTAGCCGCCACCCAAATAGTAGACCAGACATGATTTGAAGCCGCAGGGCCAAAAGGGGCCTCCTCTACCCAAATCAAAATGGCTAAAACTATTAGCGACGCCCAACGAGGAATAATTAAAACGTACCTAACAATCTTCCTGCTCTCAACAGCCCTAGCCATCACCCTCGCCACAATTTAAACTGCTCGAAGAGTACCACGACCTAAACCACGAGTCAACTCCAACACCACAAATAAAGTTAAAAGTAACACCCACGCACAAATTACTAATATCCCACCGCCAGACGAGTACATCTCAGCAACCCCGCTAGTATCTCCACGCAACACAGAAAATTCCTTCAAACTATCAACAACCACCCAAGACCCTTCATACCAATTTTCTCAAAATAAGCCCACCATCAACCCCACCCCAAGCAAATACACCAACACATACCCAACTACAGATCGATCCCCCCAAGCCTCGGGAAAAGGCTCAGCAGCTAAAGCTGCCGAATACGCAAACACCACAAGCATTCCTCCCAAATAAATTAAAAAAAGAACTAAAGACAGAAAAGATCCGCCATGACTGACCAACACTCCACACCCAACCCCAGCTGCTATTACCAAACCAAGAGCAGCAAAATATGGTGCAGGATTTGAAGCCACAGCAACCAATCCAATAATTAAAGCTATTAACAGTAAAGACACAAAATAAGTCATAATTCCCACTCGGATTTTAACCGAGACCAGTGACTTGAAGAACCACCGTTGTTATTCAACTATAAGAACCCCCTAATGGCAAGCCTACGAAAAACACACCCACTAATTAAAATTGCTAACGACGCACTAGTTGACCTTCCAGCCCCATCAAACATCTCAGTATGATGAAACTTTGGATCACTCCTTGGACTATGTTTAATTACCCAAATCCTTACCGGACTCTTCCTAGCAATACACTACACCTCCGACATCTCCACAGCCTTCTCCTCAGTAGCCCACATCTGCCGAGACGTAAACTATGGATGGCTAATTCGAAATATACACGCCAACGGAGCATCATTCTTCTTTATCTGCCTCTACCTTCACATCGCCCGAGGACTATACTACGGGTCCTACTTATATAAAGAAACCTGAAACATTGGAGTAGTACTATTTCTCCTAGTAATAATAACAGCCTTCGTTGGCTACGTCCTTCCATGAGGACAAATATCATTTTGAGGCGCCACAGTAATTACAAACCTCCTATCCGCCGTCCCATATGTTGGAGATGCCTTAGTCCAATGAATCTGAGGAGGCTTCTCAGTAGACAATGCAACTCTGACTCGATTCTTCGCCTTCCACTTCCTACTCCCATTCATTGTTGCTGCAGCAACAATCCTACACCTATTATTTCTGCATGAAACAGGATCAAACAACCCAGTTGGACTTAACTCCGACGCAGACAAAATCTCCTTCCACCCTTACTTCTCCTACAAAGACCTCCTAGGATTTGTAGTCATACTACTAGCGCTCACATCTCTAGCACTATTTTCACCAAACCTACTAGGAGACCCAGAAAACTTCACACCAGCAAACCCACTAGTAACTCCCCCACACATCAAACCAGAATGATATTTCCTGTTCGCCTACGCCATCTTACGATCCATTCCAAACAAACTAGGAGGAGTCCTGGCCCTCTTATTCTCAATTCTAGTACTAATAGTAGTCCCAATCCTCCACACATCAAAACAACGAGGATTAACATTCCGACCAATTACCCAATTCCTCTTCTGAACCCTAGTTGCAGACATAATTATCCTAACATGAATTGGAGGTATACCAGTAGAACACCCTTTTATCATTATTGGGCAGATTGCATCAGTTCTGTACTTCGCCCTATTCCTCATTCTCATCCCCATAGCAGGATGACTGGAAAACAAAGTACTTGAATGAGCTTGCCCTAGTAGCTTAGTATTTAAAGCATCGGTCTTGTAATCCGAAGATCGGAGGTTAAAATCCCCCCTAGTGCCACCAGAAAAAAGAGATTTCAACTCTCACCCCTGGCTCCCAAAGCCAGAATTCTAAATTAAACTATTTTCTGTGTAGTATGGTATAGTACATATTATGCATAATATTACATTAATGCATTAGTACATTTATGTATAATCACCAATAATTTATTTTGACCATAAAGCAAGTATTAACTCTTATAAATAATACATTTGCATAAATTTTTAAATAACTAAAACATTAATTAAACTTGAAATTATGGGAGCGGCCAAATAAAATTGTCCTCAGATTTTTACTCTGTCAAAACAACTAACATTTAAACCTCAAATAAAAATGTAGTAAGAAACCACCAACCAGTTTATATAAATGTTAAATATTAATGATAGAATCAGGGACAAAAATTGTGGGGGTAACACTTAGTGAACTATTCCTGGCATCTGGTTCCTATTTCAGGGCCATAGTATTCATTACTCCACTCTAAGATAATTATATCTGGCATTTGATTAATGGTGTAGTACATATGTCTCGTTACCCCCCAAGCCGAGCGTTCTTTTATATGCATAGGGTATCTTTTATTTGTTTACCTTTCATATACATCCCAGAGTGTAAACACAATTAAAATTTTAAGGTGGAACATAATGGTCGCAAATAATATAAGTTAATGATTGAAAGACATAACTCAAGAATTACATATATTTATCTCAAGTGCATAATACTTCCTTATTCAATACTCTATTATACTATATGCCCTCCGTTTTTGCGCGACAAACCCCCTTACCCCCTACGCTCGGCAAATCCTGTGTCCCTGTCAAACCCCGAAACCAGGGAGAACAAGCCAAACGTATCAAAGTTAACAAGTTACAGTAGCAGTTAACTTATGCCATCACATATTATATATAATACATAAATATTTTTACACACAAAATGTAAAACCCAAAAACAAGCATTAAAAACCTATAAAACAGCCAGGATACTAAAATTTCCAAGATCAT